TCGGCGTCATATACATAGTTAGCACATTCGTCATAGTTAGCAGCTCCGTATCAAGGTCATCATCAATATCGTCACTATCATCAATATCGATATCGTCACTATCATCAATATCGATATCGTCAATAAGATAACCTTTAGGCTTGTCATCCAGGAACTTGTTCGGAAATACCGTAATGAAAGGAACATAGGAGTTTGTCGCTAGGTATTTGACCAAATAGGATCGTCCAGTTCCTATAGAACCTATCACTAAAATACCCCTAGAAGGGGATAGGGCTAAGCGGAGCGAAAAGGGTTTTCCATGAGATGGGAAATGAGAACTATTAGCCCCACACGAGGTTTGTGAATAAGTGATTGTCTGATAATGAGCAAGGAATATCCGTCTTTCTGCTAAACAGGATCTATTGAACTCATAATTCATTAGATACTTTTTATGAATGTCAACTAAGTATCGTAAGTAAATGGATCCCGGTTGTTCAATCATTTGATAACCAGAGTCATTCTTTGATAAACGATCACTATGAGTCAGACTCAATAGAATTTGATCAATCCTTTTTTCCGTCGTTAAGGTGGAGAACTGAACCAAGAATTCTCTTTCTTCATCATCAATCGAATCACTGTTCGCGACCCAGGATTCTATTTTATCATCAATCCAATCACCGTTCACGTTTTTTCTTTTTCTTATCAATGAATAGATCTCTTTACTTGTACGACTTAGATGTCTCGTATTTCTCGAAAAAGTGATTCGATTGATGGGATTTGGTATGATACTGATGAGATCGATGAGATTGATATTCAAATATTTCTTCTTAGAACGTATTGATTTGACCCCATAAGCGGGACCACCACCCAATAGCATGTTGCCGCCAGAAGCAGAATCCCGTATTTCTTCCAGAGAATCTCCTAATTGTTCCAGAGCAACTAGAAAGAGATTCTTTAACCAGAAAGAATTCAGTTCAGATGTAGGATACCTATCCAGAAGTTTTCGCAACTCAATCATGTATGATGGAATCATCAAAGATTTGATCTTTTCTAACTCTGTCTGTAACTCACTAGAGGCTCGGAAAACAAAGAGAAGATGTGTACGAACGAGATATCCAGCAACAAGAAGAAGGAAAAGAATTGAATAGAGGAACTCCCAAGCATTTGGTGATCTCAGATGTGTCCATATCAATGGAATGGGTGACTCATTATTTCGATGAATCATTTCTTCGGACAGAAGAAGATTCTGTAAACACTTACTCGAACTCTCACTTATCAGATTCCGTTGTGGAAGAATCGACCACCACTTTTTCTGAGGAATTGGCCATGATATATCTGATCCATGCCTAATATCATGAAAAACGGACACAAAATTTTGACTGCCACTTAGGGAATATTGAAAGGGAATATTCAATATCAAATAAATATTGTTTTTTAAGGTGAAATAAAGATATTTACACCCCGTCCAAGTAAGGAACCATGGCATATAGGTTTGGAACAAATTCCATTTTGAGAGATTTGAAAAAGCACTATCTCGTTGAAGGGTTCTACCTATTTCCCCCTTCTCAACGTTTTTCTTTAGACAAAGACTCAGTTCTTTCCTCTTTCCGGACGGCACATATTTCTCAAAACATGGAGTGTGAATCAAACCCATGTTTGAATTGAAACGGAGATAGTGATGCAAGTTTTTCCCTTCTGAATCAGATAGATTCATATCTGAAAGAAGCTGACAATAAGTTCTTTCAAAATTGACTATTTGTTCCTCTATTACAGGTGTTCCAGAAATGTCTGCAATCGAGTAAATAGGAACGGATGGATCGGATCGAATTGAAAAATGGAAAGATTTGTACAAGTTATACGTTTCGTTACCACTTTGTGGAACATTGTTAGGTATGAATATGCCAGATACCTGTGACTCAATTGGTGAAATAGTCTCTCTCTCTCCCAAAACATGTTTTTTTTTACTGAAACACAAAGAAAATATTTTGTTGCGAATGCACAAGATATTTGGGAATTGTGCATACGTAAAATCATAATTATGGATACGGGTCTTTTCCCCATCAAAATGGAATCCTTTGTTACAATAGAACCAGAAGCGATGGGGATGATTCAAGAATTGAAGTCTATTTGCTCTATAAAAAGAAGATATCAATGAACTTTTCTGAGGATTCAACCAATTGTTTCGATCGTGGGATATCATTGATAAATAGGAATCCGTGTTCTCAAAGGATTTCCTGCGATTTTTTCTAGTACGGAATGAGTCAATCATGCACTTTTGTATCTTGTTGAACAAAAAAGGTAATATTGTTCCTGTATTGATTAAAAATTTCGATCTTTGGGAAGTATCATGATCATACAATAAGAAGGGTTTCAATTTATTCAAATAAACGATTTGAACACCTATTGATTCTAACAACTGATTGCCGGGTTGATCATTCAGACCTTTCAATTCATAGATGTGGATTTCGGCCCTATGAATGGAGATATTCCCGAAACTCACAACGAAAAAAGGAAGTGACTTAGATAAAAAGAGAAGCGACTTGGACAAAAGGAGAAGTGACTTGGACAAAAAGAAACGAAGTGACTTGGACAAATCTTGTTTGTCGATAACCTCGGACCAATCAATCGAATATTGATTAATACGTAATCGATCGAACATTACTTGAAAACGGTGTTTCTGCTCAGAAACGAAATGCTCCAAATATTCCTGGAAATTCTTGCTTCCATTGGAGCATTTGTATCTATATACATTAGGATCCAGATTCGTGGATCTCTCGGTTCGAGAAATAAGAGGATCGAACCACTTCTTCTTAATCTTTTTCAAATTGGATAAATGTTGGTTGATCTTATCTATTATTATAGTTAGATGATTCAGAATATCATTTCCTATTGGGTGCTTTTGAATTCCTATGGGATGCTTTTGAATTCCATATGCGAAGTTGGAATCGGGTCGATTCATTAAAAAGAATCGATTCAATACATTTCTTATGTACCCATAGGTACTATATTGGATTTGAATCTGATTTCGGATCAATCTATATTGATGGATCGCCTCCATTATGTTGTTGTGAGCAAATACCGCTATTTTTGGTTTTGGATCTTCCAAATCATTCCCGCAGGAGATCCGGACCGATTTTTTTTTTATCTTTCGATAAAAAGATTCATTCTCTTCATCAAAAATAGAAGGTAGAACCAATAAAGATTTCTTTTTCGATTCATCCCCGGAGTTGAATACCTCATTCAATAATTTTCCGTAGGAATCAATAGACAAGCCAAATTCCTTATTCTGATAGGCTAAACCCGGCTCGGTTATTGATAGAGTGAATAGATCTGCCATTTCTTGAAATGTCTCTTCTAATTCAAACTCGTGGTGCAACCTGTATCCCCCTTTGTTCCGATCATGGAATAGATGAAATAAATCAAAAAATGCATTTTCGTTCAAGAATGAAATCTTATTGGAACTGTCCATATCCGGTTCATCCTTCGGAACCATATCCCATCCCGGATCTGCTGCAATCGAATGAACTGAGGAGGTATTTTGTAAATACGTAATTATCTTGAATATATCAACTATTTCTTTATTTTTCGATCGCCTCGAAGGGACAAAAGAAACACCTTGTTGTTTCTTCAACAATTTCTGATCTATAGTCGACCTCTCGGTAGGATTCAAACCCAGATGAAGTTCTGACCATCTATCAGAGAAAAAAGAACGAATTGATCTTGTAGGATTCCAAAGAAATTCTTCTATTTCTTCTGGAAGCAGATGATTATTCATCTGCTTCTCACGTTCCGGGAATAGCCGAGCCATTGAGGAATATCCGGAAAGGTATTTTGAGAATCGATCTGATTTTATCTCTGTTCGTTCCGTTTGAAGAAAGGAAGTATCTAAAAGAATTGATCTTTCTTTTAGTTGCTGAATCTCTGTTTGATTGATCAATGTGTGATATTCCGAACCCTCATTACTAATGGAATTGAAAGGATCTATGGATTGATCAGAAAATCCTTTCGATTGGCTAGAATCCGTTACTTGAAAGAAAATGGATCTTATGGAATCATATTGAATATTTGACGATACATTCCGTACCTTGCTAAAAACCCGATTCCTGTTTACCAACCACGCATTGTCTAACCAAATCAAATTCTCTCTCGAGACGTTCCTCAAAAAATCCGATTTGTGCCGATTCTTCCCCCCAATAACGAAGAGATCTTGGCGGAATTGCCACATATGAAATTGAGCACAATTTTGCAAAAAAATACCCCCCTTGTTTCTCGAGAGGAGATGGGAAACATGTTCAATCTCGTTTGATTGAATAGTCGCTTCAGCTCCTTGTTGTTTGAAGAAACCCCCCCCATCAATTGGTCTTTTTTCACGAAAAGCAGACATGAGATAACAAATCAAATGTTTCACTAAAATTTCGAATAGCTGTCCCGAATTCAAGTTGATTATGTTTCGCTTCTTACTCGGAGAAAGGCGGTCAAAGAATTTCCAATCATGGTCCTTGCGGATCGGATCATTCGTATAGGATACAAAAAAAAACTCCAGATATTTTATATCTTTCTCTTTGAATGAGATCTCAATTCCAGCTGCAATTTCATTCGATATCTTACAGCTGGAATTCCTCTTTTTTACGATCACATTCCTCCATCGCCGCGAACCCCAGTTAGATTCAGACATGATACACTTTTTAGTTATTGGAAGAACCCAAGTACTTTCTTTCGGATCCATGAAACAACTCTCATAGATCTTTTTCCCTTTTGGAAGATACAGGAGCGAAACAATCAACCTATTGAGATTGGAAGACCAAAAGGATTCTTTCAATGTATAATTTGGGGGTCCAATGGAGCGCAGAGGCTTAGGAAGAAGCCCCATCAAATAGATATTTTTTCTTTCGACCCTATTTCGATTGTATATAAGGACCGCTACTACAAGTACAAGCAGTACTACACCTTTGGTCGTGCAATGTCGACGAATTGAACCCTGTGAATCACGTGAAATTAGGACACTCCAAATTCGGGAATCCAAAAGTTTCATAAAGCGCTCTTGGTGGAAAAAAAAGGAAGTGAAAGATTTCACCGAATCGGGTTGGATCCATGAATCCAAGAAATCGCGAGAATTCTTGATTTCTCTCAATTCGAAGATCCAGGATTTGAATTGATGTCCTCTCATTTCATTGATTCCTCCTAAAGAATCCAAAAGAATCAAAGTGAATTGAATTTGGGTCACTCGCGATGTACAATGACCCCAGTGAAGCATCCATGGCTGAATGGTTAAAGCGCCCAACTCATAATTGGCGAATTCGTAGGTTCAATTCCTGCTGGATGCAGGCCAACGGGGACATTCAATAAGGCTAGTTCCACTGGCTCCGTATCAATGGAATCTCATCATCCATACATAACGAATTGATATGGTATATTCATACCAACCATAACATATGAAGAGTAAGAACTAGAATTCTTATCGATACTGGAACTCGTGGGGAAGAAAGTAGATTTATGGATGGAATCAAATATGTAGTCTTTACAGAAAAAAGTATTCGGTTATTGGGGAACAATCAATATACTTCTAATGTCGAATCAGGATCAACTAGGACAGAAATAAAGCATTGGGTCGAACTCTTCTTTGGCGTCAAAGTAATAGCTATAAATAGTCATCAACTCCCGGGAAAGGGTAGAAGAATGGGACCCATTATGGGACATACAATGCATTACAGACGTATGATCATTACGCTTCAACCGGGTTATTCTATTTTACCTCTTATAGAGAAGAGAAAAGAATTTAAGTAAAAAAAAAAAAGAAAAAAAAATACTAAATAACATGGCGATACATTTATACAAAACTTCTACCCCGAGCATACGCAAAGGATCCGTAGACAGTCAAGTGAAATCCAATCCGCGAAATAATTTGATCTATGGACAGCATCGCTGTGGTAAAGGTCGTAATTCCAGGGGAATCATTACCGCAGGGCATAGAGGAGGAGGCCATAAGCGTCTATACCGTAAAATCGATTTTCGACGGAATGAAAAAGACATATCTGCTAGGATCGTAACCATAGAATATGACCCTAATCGAAATGCATACATTTGTCTCATACACTATGGAGATGGTGAGAAAAGATATATTTTACATCCCAGAGGGGCTATAATTGGAGATACCATTGTTTCCGGTACAGAAGTTCCTATATCAATGGGAAATGCCCTACCTTTGAGTGCGGTTTGAACTATGGATTTACGTAATTGGAAGTAACCAATTAGGTTTACGACGAAACCTAGAAATTGATCACTGATCCAATTTGAGTACCTCTACGGGATAGACCTCAACAGAAAACTGAAGAGTAACGGCAGCAAGTGATTGAGTTCAGTAGTTCCTCATATAAAATTATTGACACTCAAGATATGGTAATATGGAGAAGACAAAATTGTTTGAAGCACGGACAAAAGCGGAAGCGACCCTTGTTTCAAAGAGAAGAGGATGGGTTATTCACATTTCATTTGATGGTCAGAGGTGAATTGAAAGCTAAGTGGTGGTAATTCTAAAAATCCCCCCGGGGAAAAGATGTCTCCTACGTTACCCGTAATATGTGGAAGTAGCGACGTAATTTCATAGAGTCATTCGGTCTGAATGCTACATGAAGAACAGAAGCCAGATGACGAAACGGAGAGACCTAGGATGTATAAGATCATAACATGAGTGATTTGGCAGATTTGTATTCCTATATATCCACTCATGTGGTACTTCATCACATGATTCATATAAAATCCATCTGTCTAGATATCATCATATAATATATATATATACATCCGGAAAGCCGTATGCTTTGGAAGAAGCTTGTACGGTTTGGGAAGGGGTTTTTATTGATCAAAAAGAAAAATCTACTTCAACCCATATGCCCTTAGGCACGGCCGTACATAACATAGAAATCACGCTTGGAAAGGGTGGACAATTAACTAGAGCAGCAGGTGCTGTAGCGAAACTGATTGCAAAAGAGGGTAAATCGGTCACATTAAGATTTCCATCTGGGGAGGTCCGTTTGATATCCAAAAACTGCTCAGCAACAGTCGGACAAGTGGGTAATGTTGGGGCAAACCAGAAAAGTTTGGGTAGAGCCGGATCTAAGTGTTGGCTAGGTAGGCGTCCTGTAGTAAGAGGGGTAGTTATGAACCCTGTAGACCATCCCCACGGGGGTGGTGAAGGGAGGGCCCCGATTGGTAGAAAAAAACCCACAACCCCTTGGGGTTATCCTGCGCTTGGAAGAAGAAGTAGGAAAAGGAATAAATATAGTAATCGTTTTATTATTCGTCGCCGTAAATAGGAATATTCAAAATCAAATAAATATTGTTTTTTACTCGTCTTTTCAAAAAAAAAGGGGGGGGAATAATAGGCCGTGACACGTTCACTAAAAAAAAATCCTTTTGTAGCTAATCATTTATTGGAAAAAATAAAGAAGCTTAACATGAGAGAGGAAAAAGAGATAATAGTAACTTGGTCCCGGGCATCTACCATTATACCCACAATGATCGGCAATACAATTGCCATTCATAATGGAAAGGCGCATTTACCTATTTATATAACGGATCGTATGGTGGGTCAAAAATTAGGAGAATTTGCACCTACTCTTACTTTCCAGGGACACGCGAGAAACGATACTAGATCTCTCCGTTAATAAAATAAAGTGAAATAGGTGCTCATCGTTCATTGGCGGGAGGCGAACCTTATCTTATGTCAAAGTGGAGAAAGTGGAAGAAGACCTTGAAAAAGCAGAAGATGAAGAGGAGCTCGAGTACACAAGTACAAGCTTTAGCTCAACGTATATGTATGTCTGCTCACAAAGCACGAAGAGTCATTGATCAGATTCGTGGGCATTCCTACGAGAAAACACTTATGTTACTGGAACTCATGCCTTATCGAGCATTTTATCCCATTTTTAAACTGGTTTATTCTGCAGCAGCAAATGCTAGTCACAATAAAAGTTTCAACGAAGCTGATTCAGTCATTAGTAAAGCCGAAGTCAATGGGGGTACTATCGTGAAAAAGTTAAAACCCAGGGCTAGAGGACGTAGTTATCCGATAGAAAGACCCGCCTGTCATATAATTATTGTACTGAAGGATAGCTCTAAAAAGAAAACAGATCAGGATATATTTTTAGAAACAAAAAATGGATGGAGAGATCCTATAATAGAAAGATATATAGAGAAGGAGAGAGAGAGAGAAAAAAAAAGATGGGTCAAAAAATAAATCCACTTGGTTTCCGCCTTGGCGAAAACCAAAGTCATCGTTCCCTTTGGTTCGCACAACCAAAAAGTTATTACATAGGTCTCCAGGAAGATGAAAAAATACGAGATTGTATCAAGATATATGTACAAAAAAATATAAGAGTATCTTCAAGTTTCGAAGGAATTGGAATTGCACATATAGAGATTCAAAAAAAAATGGACTTGATCCAGGTCATAATCTATATTGGATTCCCAAATTTGTTAATAGAAGGCCAAACACGAGGAATCGAAGAATTGCAGATCAATGTACAAAAGGGGCTTCATTCTGTGAATCGGAGACTTAACATTGCTATTACAAGAGTTGCAAAACCTTATGGACAACCTAATATTCTTGCAGAATATATAGCTCTACAATTAAAGAATAGGGTTTCGTTTCGAAAGGCAATGAAAAAAGCTATTGAATTAACTGAACAAGCAGACACAAAAGGAATTCAAGTGGAAATTGCAGGGCGTATCGACGGAAAAGAAATTGCACGTGTCGAATGGATCAGAGAAGGTAGGGTTCCCCTCCAAACCATTCGAGCTAAAATTGATCATTGTTCCTATACAGTTCGAACTGCCTATGGGGCATTGGGCATCAAAATTTGGATATTTGTAGACGAGCAATAATGGACCCTTCCTTTGCTTGCCATTCTATTCAGTGATAGAACAAAAACTACAAACTATTCCCTTTCACTTCAATAAAAAAAAAATGAAAAATGAGCAATTCTAATTCTATAAGGTTGAATAAAAATTCGATTGACCTTTTGGTGGAACTGCTATGCTTAGTGTGTGACTCGTTGGTTTTTTATTTAAAGTTGGGATTCAAAAAACAGACCAGCCCCTAACTAATAACTATAAGAACTAGTAACCAACTCATTGCTTTGTATTATCGAGATCCAAGGAAGCAGTCGCCATATGATGTATCGATCATATAGTTGTAGCAACTGAAATCTTTTTTTTTTCATAAAGGAAAAATCCATTTATAGGTTGGAAAAAAAAAATAGAGGGATGTGGGTAACTGGAAGGGCGAGAGAAAGAGAGAAGGAGAATCTCCATGATATATGATTCCAATATGTATGGTCTATCAATCACATCATATCATAAAAGGCAGTGTGATAAAGCATCAATACTGATTCGTCCATAATTAGATGAATACGGTTCATAAGAAAAATACAAATAATAAAGAGCCCCGAGTCAATAGAGACTGAGGAGATTGGCTCGGGAACGAATTTAATTAGGAGCTCCATTGCATAGTTCAGGCCTAGCCATTAATGGAAAAGCTATGGGAACGACGAAACCTGTGACTGCGGAAGATTCTATTGAAAACGAATCCTAATGATTCATTGGGTGGGATGGCGGAATCAACCAGGAACCAATTAATTTCTTCTGATAGGTCATGGGTTCACCCTACGAATGAAGCAAATATGGAAAGAGTCAATATTCGCCCGCGAAACCATTATTGGATTGCAGTATTTTGACAGATTCGGTAAAGGTCAAGGATTCATTTTCAAAAGAAAGGCATTATCCCATATAAATAAAATAGAAATGTCTAGCCGTATATACTATATACTATACGGCTTCCCGTGTGACAGATTAAATATCAATAAATTCCATGATTCAGTGTATTATTCATTCAATAAATACATATACGTAATATTATTGAATCGTTTCATTCGCGAGGAGCTGGATGAGAAGAAACTCTCATGTCCGGTTCTGCAGTAGAGATGGGATTGAGAAACAACCATCAACTATAACCCCAAAAGAACCAGATTCCGTAAACAACATAGAGGAAGAATGAAGGGAATATCTTATCGAGGCAATCATATTTGTTTCGGCAGATACGCTCTTCAGGCACTTGAACCCGCTTGGATCACATCTAGACAAATAGAAGCAGGACGACGAGCAATGACACGATATGCACGCCGTGGTGGAAAAATATGGGTACGTATATTTCCCGACAAACCCGTTACAGTAAGACCTACCGAAACACGTATGGGTTCGGGGAAAGGATCTCCCGAATATTGGGTATCTGTCGTTAAACCCGGTCGAATACTTTATGAAATGGGCGGAGTATCAGAAACTGTAGCCAGAGCAGCTATTTCAATAGCTGCGTGCAAAATGCCTATACGAACTCAATTCATTATCGCGTGATAGGTATGTGAAGGGTATTTGTGATGAAAAATACAATCGCAGATTTTTGGATTTCTGGGCAGACAATATTTCTCTCTTTTTCCTTTGCCTTTTGCATTGAAAGAGCAGATTCAAAAAAAAAAAAAATGATATGATTCAACCTCAGACCCATTTGAATGTAGCGGACAACAGCGGGGCTCGAGAATTGATGTGTATTCGAATCATAGGAGCTAGTAATCAACGATATGCTCATATTGGTGACGTTATTGTTGCTGTAATCAAAGAAGCAGTGCCCAATATGCCTCTCGAAAGATCAGAAGTGATCAGAGCTGTAATTGTACGTACATGTAAAGAACTCAAACGCGACAACGGTATGATAATACGATATGATGACAATGCAGCAGTTGTCATTGATCAAGAAGGAAATCCAAAAGGAACTCGCGTTTTTGGAGCGATCGCGCGGGAATTGAGACAGTTGAATTTCACTAAAATAGTCTCATTAGCTCCTGAAGTCTTATAAATACTAGTAGATGAGACCGTGATAGAGTATAGTCAGGTCTCTGAAATAGATTACGTTAGTAGATTGTGTCTCACGCATATACCTTTAATAATTCATAAATAAATAAGAAAAAATGAAAAAAAAAAAAAGGAACATGTTGATTGTATCAAAACTGGAAGGCACCCATAATTTTAGTTCGTCATGGGTAGGGACACTATTGCCGATATAATAACTTCTATAAGAAATGCTAACATGGATAAAAAAGGAACGGTTCGAATAGCATCTACTAATATCGCCGAAAACATTGTTAAAATACTTCTACAAGAAGGGTTTATTGAAAATGTTAGGAAACATAGGGAAAACAACAAATATTTTTTGGTTTCAACCCTGCGACATAGAAGGAATAGGAAAGGAACATATAGAACTATTTTAAAGCGTATCAGTCGTCCCGGTCTACGAATCTATTCCAACCATCAACGAATTCCTAGGATTTTAGGTGGAATGGGAGTCGTAATTCTTTCTACTTCTCGAGGTATAATGACAGATCGAGAAGCTCGACTAGAAAGAATTGGGGGAGAAATTTTGTATTATATCTGGTGATCCTTCTGGTATCCGAATTTGATCCGTAACTTGCTATTTGGGAAAAAGAGAGGAAAGACGAATTGTCTACTATTACTCCTCCTCCATTAGTTGATACTTCAAGGGGGTTACCTGGAATGAAAGAACAAAAATTGATTCACGAAGGTTTAATTACTGAATCACTTCCCAATGGTATGTTCCGAGTTCGTTTAGACAATGAAGATCTGATTCTAGGTTATGTTTCGGGGAGGATCCGACGGAGTTTTATCCGGATACTACCAGGAGATAGAGTCAAAATCGAAGTAAGTCGTTATGATTCAACTAGGGGACGTATAATTTATAGACTTCGCAACAAAGAGTCGAATGATTAGGCGGCTTTTTATTTGAATTTAAACATTCCTTTCATGGGAATACAATTCGAGGTTCAAAATTTCAAGAGACTTATTTTCTTCCAAGGAGTATATTTGGAATTAAGGAATAACAAATATGAAAATAAGGGCTTCCATTCGTAAAATTTGTGAAAAATGTCGACTGATCCGTAGGCGGGGACGAATTATAGTAATTTGTTCCAATCCGAAACATAAACAGAGACAGGGGTAATCTTTCTAACAAGGGACTTTCTAAACGGTCCGATGTACAAATAAAGGATCTGTTTTGACATGAAATGGATATATCCGTATATCTCCGACTCATATTTATGAGATGATAAAATATGACAAAAGCTATACCAAGAATTGGTTCACGTAAGAATGGACGTAGAATACAAAAAGGAGTTATTCATGTTCAAGCGAGTTTCAACAATACCATTGTGACTGTTACAGATGTAATAGGTCGGGTGGTTTCTTGGTCCTCCGCTGGTACTTGTGGATTCAGAGGCACAAGAAGAGGGACACCATTTGCTGCTCAAACCGCAGCAGGAAATGCTATTCGTACGGCAGTGGATCAGGGTCTGCAACGAGCAGAAGTCATGATAAAAGGCCCTGGTCTCGGAAGAGATGCAGCATTACGAGCCATTCGTAGAAGTGGTATACTATTAAGTTTCGTACGTGACGTAACCCCT